AAATATCTCTCATTTCCCCCTCGAATCTACTCTTCTTTTGGATTTCAAAAGGAATGTTGTTGTGTTCCCTTGAATGGTGAACTAATCCCTTGAATCCGGTACCAACAGGTATCATCCCCCCCAGAACAACATTTTCTTTCAGTCCTTTCAACCAATCAATACGGCCTCGTAAAGCGGCTTTTGCTAAAACTCGAGTGGTTTCTTGAAAACTCGCTTCGGATATGAAACTTTGAGTATTCAGAGATGCCCTCGTTATTCCCAATAAGACGGCTCGGTAACAGATCGCTTCTTCCAAAGCACGACCTGTTCGTTCGGCTCGCAACAATCCGATTAGTTCTCCGGGTGAGAAAACATTAGACATTCCATCTTCTGAAACCAATACTTTTGATGTTATTTGGCGTACAATAATCTCTATATGCCTATTATGGATCTGCACCCCCTGGGATCGATAAACCCTTTGGATCTTATTAACCAAAGAGAAATGGCTTTGCGCTATGGTTAGCTCAGCACCAATCAAAAATCCCCAAGGGATTCCAAGAATTCCTGTCATACGCTCGCCCCAACCTTCAAACCTCTTTTCTAGGTTCATCGATATTGAATCAATCGAACGAACTTCTAACACTTGTTCTACTTTTGGAAGACCTTGAGTTATATCACCAGATCTCGATTTTTCATATATAAATGTAACTAATGTATTTCCTTCGTAAAGGATTTCTCCATAATGACCATGAACGGTTGCTCCTGGGGTGGCCAAATGAGGCTTCGCTGATCTTATTACTAAGGAATCAACATGAACAATTAGAACTTGACCAGATTTTATGCGTGGTCCGTGTTTGGATATACATCCATTTTCACAAATAAACTGTCCAAGACTAATTATTGTGCATGTCTCTTCACAATAATCTTGATGTGGAAAGTACCAATTCGAATCAAACGGATTCAAAATGATGTTACTGCACGGATCGGGATTATAAATTATCCCATTTTCATCCATGAAATAATATTTCAGTGCTTCGAAAGTCTGTTTTGGATTATCAAGTAGCAAATATTTATTTAACAAGATCTCATTATGAGTTATTAACTGGTAAGATGAGTAAAAATTCGCAATTTTAGGTACCGTCCCAAAAGGGCCCAACGAATTACTAATTGGAATCATGGGATCCTCTTTAATTTTAATTGATTCTTTTTTTGTAAGATTGTGATATTTCAACCCATTGAATGGACCAATTCGAGAACAATTGGATGATGACAAAACTAGAAAAGATTCACCTTCCTTATTTCTATTCAGAAACGTACGAACAGTTCCTTGATGTTGGCTAAGTGATTGAATCCTCGCCTTGGAACAAAAAGGATTGATATTGGTGCGATCTGATCCATTAACGGGGATCAATCCCGAACCTGCCGTATCATTCCTTTTTGAAATAGGGGACTTCACCAAGTCAATTCTTATGAAATCTCGAATCAGATCATTTGCCCTTACTTTAACAAAGGAAGCATAAACCTCTTCTATAGAACCATTCTGGTCTTGGTCCCAATTCAATACTAAACAAGTCCGAACTAATTGAATACTTTTGTGAGAAATTCCTCGAATTGGTTTGCCATTTCCATAAAGGAAATAATTCACAACTCGGAGTTGCAAATTATCCCTTTCCTGCAGCAGATCCTGGGGGAAAAGTGTTGCTAAATGTATTCCATCAGCTATTTCATATATTACTACGGGTCGAACTGAAACAAAATACTTTTTCTTAATAGGTGTGATCCGTTGGACATAGATCCAATTTTTCAATTGTTTTGATTTGGATTCCTTAGAATTTTTTTTTCTCGTTTCTGGTGGTATCAAGATGCCGCTGTGCCGAGATATCTTATCTGTCTCTCCAGGAAAATGGATATCTCCAGAAAATATTTTCAGTTCAATCCTTTTTTTTTTTCTCTCCACTCGGACCAATCCACCTATTCGACTTCTTGTATTTAAAGTGATTCGTGTATCCACTCCAATGATACTATTGTTCCGTACCATTATAGGCGAGGATCCGGGTAAAATGTGCACTTCTTCGGGAATGAAAAAAAATGGATCTACTTTCATTTGGTATTTCGGTCCCAATTCTTTTGCTCCTCGATATTCAATCAAATCGTCTTTTTTGACGATTGAATCCACCTCTATAGTCCCATATTTGGTAATTCCTGAACTGCTTCTTCTGTATCGGGGATCGTCAAAGTAAGCAAGAATACTATTTCTACGTAAAATACCATTTATGGGTATTTCAATCTTGATACCAGAACGAGGCGGTAGTTTTTTCTCTCGTTCTTGATCATGTTGGAATGAGATGATGAATCTATTTCTTCGCCTCTTCGCCAATAAATTAGAATTTTCGTGAAGAATGGCAGGATATATGAAATCCCAATGCCCGTTGGATAGGATTCGATCAAGTCCTGAATAACCAACCCCCCCCCTTTTTTTCCAAAAAGGATCCAAATCAAACAATTTGTGTCTCACTCGATCATTATTCACTGAGAGGTTAGAAATATATCTCTGTTCGACAGAAAGAGATTGAAGATTCATTTGATCTTGATCCTTGTGGAGTGAAAAAGGCACTATACTGCGTCTGCACGGGCCCGGACCTCCTGATAGTATCCATAAATGAGTTGTTTTTGGTAAGAGATGAACATTACCATGTGTATATTCAGGTACATGGTACACATTGGTACTCCAGTGGATTTCTCCCTCTGAGTCAGAATAAATATGTTTTCGAACCTTCTCTTTAAAAGAGAAAGTGGATGTCCTAGCCCGAATCTCAGCAATCACTTGTTCTGATTCTACATATTGATCATTTTGAACCAAAATAAAACTTTTTGGTGGAATATTCACATTATGTAGAATATCCTGACTCTCAATAGTTACATATAGGTCTATATAACATAGAAAAGCAGGATGCCCATGGCGTGTACGTGTGGGATGAACCAAATCCTCATTGAATTTTATTTTTCCATTAAAAGGAGCTCGTACATGTTCTGCAGTACCGCCTGTGAATACTCCGCCGGTATGAAAAGTTCTTAATGTTAGTTGAGTCCCTGGTTCCCCAATTGATTGACCTGCAATAATACCTACTGCTTCTCCCAACTCGACCAGGTCACCATGAGTGGGACTCCGACCATAACATAATCGACAGATCCAAGATGTACTCCTGCAAGTGAAGGGTGTTCGAATATATATTGGTTGTGCTCGAGAGGTTATGAATCGATTGACAAGTCCAATCCCAATATCTTGATTTCGAGCGGCAATGCATCGTAGACCCATATATACATCATCTGCTAATACGCGACCAATTAGTGTTTGGATCAAAATTCTTCCTGTCATCCCATTTCGAATACTTATGGAAATACCTCGGATAGTGCCACAATCTGTTCTACGTACAACAACATGTTGAACTACTTCAACAAGTCTACGCGTGAGGTATCCAGCATCTGATGTTCGTACGGCAGTATCCACAACTCCTTTGCGGGCTCCATAGCAGGAAATGATATATTCCGTTAAAGAAAGTCCTTCGCGCAAATTGCTTTGAATGGGTAAATCGATCATTTGTCCTTGGGGATCCGACATTAATCCTCTCATACCTACTAATTGGTGGACCTGAGATACATTTCCTCTAGCTCCCGAAAAAGACATTATATGGACTGGATTAGAAGGATCCGTCATCCTAAAATTAGGATTCATTTCCTGTCTCAAATATTCACTTGTAGCATACCATATCTCAATTGATTGACGTAATTTTTCTACCGCGTGTACATTCCCATAACGATGGTGCTTTTCCAAAAGCAAACTTTGTTGTTCAGCATCTTGGACTAGCCATCCCTTAGAAGATATTGTTAAAAGATCATCAATTCCTAATGAAATGGATGTAGCAGTGGCTTGCTGGAAACCCAGAGTCTTTACTTGATCCAGGATGTGTGATGTATATGCCATTCCGAAGTGATCTATTAATCTGCTAATAAGTCGTTTCATGGCAGTTCCGTCTATCACTTTGTTGTGAAAGACCAGATTGGCCCGTTCTGCCATAAGTACCTCCATATTCCGCTGAGTAGGATTCGACAGTGGGTTTGAGTGAGCGATTCGAAGACTTCCTTTCCTCGATCTTGATTCACTAGAAATTCCGGAATTATGATACCAGTTGAACCAGAGATAACCGAATTCCCAAGGGTATCATCTAATTACTTAGGTTAGGTACCGTATGAATAGGCCCGACAGAATCCCTGTACGGCTTCTTCTATTTCTCGATAAAAAGAAATATGACCAATAGTGGTTCGAATGTATATACAAAGGATTTCCTTTTTTATACTTCTTACTATTTGATAGTGCCCATAAATCTCATGATAGGTACCCAAAGATTCATATTGAACTTCGATAGGAACTTCTCTTGAGGCAATGACACGTTGATCTAGTCTCCACCGGAGCCACAAAGGGCTATATAAATTGATTCGTTTCTGCCGATAAGCTCCAAGTGCATCGTAGGAACTACAAAAATGGGGTTCTTTCTCTTTCGTATACTGGTAGTTATTATCGTCAACTGTTTCATTTTGATAGTTTCTGTAATTACATGGATTATACCTATTTGCACAAATACCTCGATGATTCCCGATCGTTAATACATAGAGTCCAATAAGCATATCTTGAGTTGGTACGGAAATGGGATCCCCAATAGCTGGAGACAAGAGATTCATATGAGAAAACATAAGTAAACGAGCCTCCGCTTGAGCTTCCAAAGATAAAGGTACATGAACAGCCATTTGATCCCCATCAAAGTCTGCATTGAATCCCTTACGAACTAATGGATGTAAACAAATAGCACGTCCCTCCCCTATAATAGGTTGGAACGCCTGTATGCCTAATCTATGTAGAGTAGGTGCTCTATTGAGCAATACAGGATGCCCCCGCATAACTTCTTGAAGTATTTCCCATACAATGGGTTCTTTTTCCCGAATTTTACTTTTAGCAATCCCTATGT